TTACGTTCTACATAGGTCATCAATTCAGCATTGTATAAAAACGGATGAAATAGGCATTTTTCTAATAATTAATAATGGACTCAAATCATTTTCTCGACATGAGTGTTGTATATCGAAAACAATTTCTTCCAACCCTTCATTTTTATTTTTCTTTTTAAACCGTTTTTTATTAACATATGTAGTAGAAAGAGTACATGCTGCGTCTGGACTTCAAACGATTTAGCTTTAACCATATTCCTAGTCCCATCTTATTGGTTAAGAGAGAATCAACGTCGATTTACCAATGAATCACGAAATGCTATGGTTCTGAAAGAGGATTTCTTAATTTATTCATAAAGTAATTCGCGGGATCATGCACCCTTATAACGAACAAAGTGCAGCGGGTTGGATCCCGTTTATTCTTGAAATAAACAACTCGCACACACCCCCTTTCCAAAAAAAATCAATACACCAAGGACTACGCTTAGATTTATTGGATTTGTTGCTAAAATATCGGTATTAAACCCGAAACTCCCGGCGTATGGCCAGTGACCCACGAAAAGGAAAGAATCGGTTACATTTTTCATATGATCTCCTTTTCTTTTATAGATAAAATAGACTAATTCTCTATTTGTCGATTTTTTTTTAATAATTTTCTCTTCCACCTTAAAAAGGGGTTCTATTGAACTAAGAAGGGAAAGGAATAAATCGAGGGGGAAGGACGAAAGTGAATCAGTATAATAATTCCTCATCCTCAAATCATTCCTTCCCTTGGGTTATTGTCCCAACGAATAAAAGTAATTGTAGTAGTTAATTCTTGATATTAATTCGAAAAAGGAAGCATCAAGCCCAGAACAGAACAATAAGAAAAATACGTATTTTTCTTTTTCTTATAGGATTAAGATGAAATATTAAACAAAAGGATTCGCAAATAAAAGCGCTAATGCTACAACTAATCCATAAATTGTTAAAGCTTCCATAAAAGCCAGACTAAGCAATAAAGTCCCTCGTATTTTTCCCTCTGCCTCGGGCTGTCTCGCAATGCCTTCTACAGCTTGACCCGCAGCAGTCCCTTGACCAACCCCGGGTCCAATAGAAGCAAGACCGACGGCCAACCCAGCAGCAATAACAGAAGCGGCAGAAATCAGTGGATTCATGATAAATTCCTCGTACCAAAAAAAATAGTTAATGATACTTAATGATACAAATCAACCAAAAAACTATGACTTAATCAACCAAAAAACTATGACTTAATTATTCCATCGTTAAGATTCATCCAGTCGAAGTAACTAAGAGCTCCGAATTGAAGTGAGTTGAAGTAGAAATATAATAATACTATTGAAGATTGAATCATCAGAACTACTTCGATATCTATTTTTTAGTTCCTATCTACGAGTTTTTGTAAATCCATACGACTTTTTCTTTTCTATCTCTTTATTGGTTATGACCCATTCTTCATTTTGTTTTTCTTGATTGAATCTCTTTCTTCATTCAATATTCAATTCATATTTATAGGCGAAAGGGAACGATTTCTATTTCAATCCTTATCGAAATTCACATATACATATAGTAATAGTAAGGCAGATTCGATATATCTTTTAGATATAACTTAGTTCAGATATAACTAGTTAATATCTAATCTCACATATACATGTGTTTCTTCTATAACGTAAACCCACTATTTGTATCGTAGATCCAATCGGACTATAGAAATGGTTTTTCCCACCATCCACCAAAGGAAGTTGGAATTCTATTGCATACACCTAGTTCAACCCCCAACAAACCCTTTCAATTTTATTATTATTATTCAATACTGGGGTGATCAATATAAATATAAATGGATCAATTCATTAGTTCGAAGCATTGCCTAGAAATATCAGTCAATACTTGGTTGACCTAAGTTTATGTAATTTAAACTAAATTGAACTTGATTTTCTATTTCTATTTTATTTCCTTCCTATATTATGTTAATTATTATTATGTTAATTTCTGTATTAATTTATTATTCAATTGAATAATAAATTAATATTTGCGTTTGGTCAATGAATTGAATAAAATCGATTGAAATGGAAATCGATTTATAGAGCATCTTTTTTAATCGCCCATCGGTATCATAAATCAAATCCATAAAAATTCTTATTCAGATTATGACTCCTAATATTTGAATTGCCTCAAACAAACAAAATAAAAAGAAGATTTTACTCGTAGGGAAGGGGCCAAACATACATTTTAGGAAAAAGATCTTTTAGATCTCTTTCCTTTTTTTTACAATTCCCTAATGTCGTAATATTTTGGCTATTCTTCTAGTTCTAGATTGTATATACCTTTGTATATGTATACTTATGCTCCGGCAGTCGACTATCTTGAGCTGCGCATACATTGCCTTGGACTAAGATAAAAAAGACGATTTCAAAAAAAAAGTCAATGATGACCCTCCATGGATTCACCTATATAAGCTGCGGCTAAAGTTGCAAAAATAAGAGCTTGAATACCACTTGTAAATAATCCAAGGAACATGACAGGTATAGGAACTACTAAAGGTACTAAAGAAACAAGAACAACAACCACTAATTCATCCGCTAGTATATTTCCAAAAAGTCGAAAACTAAGTGATAAGGGTTTTGTGAAATCTTCTAAAACGTTAATGGGCAAAAGGATTGGAGTTGGTTGAATGTATTTACTGAAATAACCTAATCCTTTTTTGGTAAGACCCGCATAAAAATATGCTACTGATGTAAGCAAAGCTAAAGCAACAGTAGTATTTATATCGTTCGTAGGTGCGGATAACTCCCCCTGAGGTAACTGTATGAGTTTCCAAGGTAAAAGAGCCCCCGACCAATTCGAAACAAAAATAAATAGAAACATGGTTCCAATAAAGGGAACCCATGGACCATATTCTTCTCCAATCTGAGTTTTGCTCACGTCTCGAATGAATTCAAGGACATACTCGAAGAAATTCTGACTGCCAGTCGGAATGGTTTGTGGATTCCGAACAGCTACAATGGCTGAACCTACTAAGATAGCAATTACAACCCAAGACGTAATAAGTACTTGGCCATGGATTTGGAAACCTCCTATTTCCCAATAGAAATGTTGACCTACTTCCACACCAGATAGATCGTATAATCCTTTGAGTGTGCTGATGGAGCATAATAGAACATTCATATCGCCCTCTGAAAGAAATAGAATTTGAAAAGGAATTATTTTGATTCAACTATCTTTGTTTCGAGTTGCCCACTTGAATTGTATATTTTGTTTGGATACCAACTAATCACATAATATCCCCAACAATTTTGATGCCTTTTATGTTATATGATTCAGGAATAAAAAGCGATTACATAAACCTATGGGGTTCAAAAAAGAATTTATTTATCTTATTATTAATCAAGGATTTCGTATATAGCTAGAACGTCCTTCACAAATTGCAAATACTAATTTGTTAAGAATTAATCGGATTGAAGCTATAGCGTCATCGTTTGTTGGAATCGAAATATCTGCGAGATCTGGGTCACAATTTGTATCAATTAAACAAATCGTTGGAATTCCCAAAATGATACATTCTCGAAGAGCTGTATATTCTTTTTGCTGATCAACGATTATTACAATATCGGGTAACCCCGTCATATATTTAATTCCGCCCAAATATGTTTGCAAGTGGGATAACTGTCTCTTCAACACGGCCGCATCTCTTTTCGGAAGACGGTTGAATCCCCCCGCCTTTTGTTTCATTCTAAAGTCTCTGAACTTATGAAGTCTCGTTTCTGTAGTGGACCAATTGGTTAAAATACCACCGAGCCATTTTTTATTAACATAATGACACCGAGCCCGTATTGCAGCTCGTGCTACTGAATCAGCTGCTTTAGTTTTGGTACCAACAATTAAGAATTGTTTTCCCTTACTTGCTGCATCAAAAACTAAATCACAAGCTTCTGATAAAAACCGAGCAGTTTTAGTAAGATTTGTAATATGAATACCTTTACGCTTTTCAGAGATATAAGGTGCCATTCTCGGATTCCATTTCCTAGTACCATGACCAAAGTGAACTCCGGCTTCCACCATCTCTTTCAAATTTATGTTCCAATATCTTCTTGTCATTTCTCCCACGCTTTCTATCTCTCTTTTTGTTTAAAAAAAAAGCAAGAGAGACGAGAGGTACCCTGAAAAAAAAAATTGTTCCGATGGAACCTTATCTTTTTACCGTAGATTTTCTGTTGCTACACGAGCTAAGTCATTAATTTTTTTCTATTTGTTAGTATTTTTATTACTATTACTAAACCATATGACCGAAGATAGTGAAAACTTAGGAATGATTAAATCCTATAAAAGGTTGTTCTGCTGGATCATGAAAATTCTTTGAAATGCACGAATCAAAAAATTATCTGTGGTAGAACAAAATATTTCTCACTTCACCCTTGAATAAATTTGTCTTTTTAGTTTTCAAAGAAATGTTATTATGTTGCCGTGAAAAACGCACTAATCCTTTGAATCCGGTACCAACAGGTATCATACCCCCTAGAACAACGTTCTCTTTCAAACCTTTCAACCAATCGATACGACTCCTGAGAGCAGCTTTTGCTAAAACTCGAGCAGTTTCTTGAAAACTCGCTTCAGATATGAAACTTTGAGTATTAAGAGATGCTCTCGTTATTCCCAATAATATGGCTCGATAACAGAGCGCTTCTTCCAAAGCACGTCCTGTTCGTTCCGCTCGCAACAATCCAATCAGTTCTCCAGGTAAAAAAACATTAGATATTCCCTCTTCGGAAACCAACACTTTTGATGTTATTTGACGTACAATAATTTCTATATGTCTGTTATGGATCTGCACCCCCTGGGATCGATAAACCTTTTGGATCTTATTAACCAAAGAGATACGACTTTGCACTATAGTTAGCTCACCACCAATCAAGAATGTCCAAGGAATCCCCAGAATTCGTGTTATACACGCGTTCCAACCTTCAACTCTCTTTTCTAGGTTCATCGATATTGAATCAATAGAGCGCACTTCTAACACTTGTTCCACTTTTGGCAGACCTTGCGTTATATCACCAGATCTTGATTTTTCATATATAAATGTAACTAACGTATCGCCTTCGAAAAGGATTTCTCCATAATGGCCATGAAGAGTTGCTCCTGGAGTGGTCAAATAAGACTTAGCTGATCTTATTACTACCGAGTCGACTTGAACAATTATAACTTGACCCGATTTTAGGTGTGGTCCGTTTTTGGCTATACATAGATTTTCACAAATCAACTGCCCCAAGCTAATTATTGGGGATCTTTCTTCGAAATAATTGTGATGATAATCATGATAGAGAAAATGCCAATTCAAATTGAATGGATTCAAAATGATGTTACTGCATGGATCGGACTTAGAAACTCTCCCATTTTCATTCATTAAATAATATTTAATTTGAATTACTTGAACGTTCTGTTTTAAATTGTCAAGCTCAAGTTGCAAATATTTAGTTACCAAGATCTGATTATGAGTTATAAAATGGTAAAATGAATATGAAGAATAATTCGCAATTTGAAGAGCTGTTCCTAAAGGGCCCAAGTAATTCCTAATTAAAATTATAGGATCGCTTTTAATTCTTTCTTTTATCACATTGTGATATTTTACATTGTTGAATGGAACCATTCGAAAACAATTAATTGATGATAAAATTATCAAAGATTGGCATTCCTTATTTCTATTCAACAACGTACTAATAGTTCCTTGATTTTGTCTAAGTGATTGTTGAATTCTTGCCTTGAGATAAAATGGATTGATATTGGCACGCTCTGACGCATTATCATATAGGAATCCAGAACTTGAGAAATCCTTCCTTTTTCGGCTATACAAACTATGGGATTTCACTAAGTCAACTCGTAAGAAATATCGAATCAGACCTCTTATACTTACTTCAATAAAAGAAGCATGAGCCTCCTCAATAGAAGAACTTTTTTTTTCTTGGTCCCAATCCAGCGATAAACAAGTACGAATTAATTGAATACTTGGGTCAGAAATTCCAAAAACAGGTTTACCATATCCATAAAGGATATAATTAACAACTCGAAGTTGCAGGTTTTCCCTTTCCTGCAACAGATCTTGAGGGAAAAGTGTTGATAAATTTAGACCGTCTGCTATTTCATATATGATCACGGGCCGAACCAAAATAAAATACTTTTTCTTAGTAGGTGTAATCCGTTGGACATAGATCCAATTTTGCAAATTTTTTGATTCCTTCGAATTTTTTTTTACCGTTCCTGCTGGTATCAAGATCCCGCTGTGTCGGGAGATCTTATCTGTCTCTCCAGGAAAATGGATATCTCCAGAAAATATTTTAAGTTCAATCTCTTTTTTTTTTTTCTCCACTCGGACCAAGCCGCCTACCCGGCTTCTTGTATTTAAAACAATTCGTGTATCCACTCTAATGATACTATTGTTCCGTACCATTATGGAAGAAAATTCAGGTAAAATATGTACTTCCTCGGGAATGAAAAAAAATCTATCTATTTTCATTTTGTATTTTGGCTTAAATTCTTTGACTCCTCGATATTCAATCAAATCCTCTTTTTTGAGGATTGAATGCACTCCTATAGTCCCATATTTAGTAATTCCTGAACTGTTTCTTCTGTATTGAAGATCATCGAAATAAGCAAAAATACTTTCTCGACGGAAAATACCATTTATGGGTATTTCAATCGAGATATCGGCAGGGGACATTAGTTCTTTCTCCCGTTCTGTAATCGATTGGAATGGAATGATGAATCTATTTCTTCGCCTCTTTGCCAATAAATCATAACTCTCATGGAGAATTGGGGGGTATATGAGATTACAATGATCAGTACATATGATTCGATTATGCTCTGAATAGTCAGTAATCTTACTTTTCTTTTTACCAGAAAGATCCGAACTAAAGAATCTGTATCTAACTTGATCATTATTTCCTGAAAAGCTCGAAATATATCTTCCTTCGCCAGAACCAGAAAGAGAATGAACTTGATCTTGATCCTTATGTATTGAAAAAGAGACTACACGGTATCTGCACGAACTTCCTTTTAATATCCATAAATGGCTTGTTCTTGGTAAGAGGTGGACATTACTATATGCAAATTCAGGTGTATGGTACACATCAGTACTCCAATGGATTTCTCCTTCGGAGTCGGAATAAATATGTTTTCGCACCCTTTCTTTAAAATTCAAAGTGTATCTTCCCGCGCGAATCTCGGCAATCACTTGTTCTGATTCTACATATTGATCATTTTGAACTAAAATAAAACTTTTTTGTGGAATAGTCACGTTATATAGAATATCTTCACTTTCAATAGTTACATACAAGTCCATATAACATAGAAAAGCAGGATGCCCATGGCGTGTACGTGTGGGATGAACCAAATCCTCATTAAATTTGATTTTCCCGTTAGAAGAGGCTCGTACATGTTCTGCAGTACCCCCTGTGAATACTCCACCGGTATGAAAAGTTCGTAATGTTAGTTGAGTACCCGGCTCTCCAATAGATTGACCCGCAATAATAC